TAAAAAAAGACTTGTTAGAGGAATATCACATAAATATTTCAACTTATCATTTTCGATTACGAAAAAGAATTAGACATTGCATTACATAACAAGAATTTTATTTCTATAAATAAAAAAACAATATTTCTGAATAAAAAACTATTTTTTTTTTTTTCAATTCTAGTCTAGTCTTTCTATTTTATTTCGTTCCTATTCTCCTTTCTCAGAAAAAGGGTTATTATTCTTATTATTCAAAGTAAAAAATTTCTTCGTTCTTGATAGTTATTTACTTAAAAAGTGGATAGGAACATACTCTGGATCGAAATCGCGGGGAGTACTTCTTAATTATTTCTACTAACTTCAAGCCCCAATCGAATTACTTTTCCATAAAAAAATATCCCATTGGATAATTTATAGAATCTCCATTACTAATCCTTTGTGTATCTTGGTCTTCCTAACCATCCACTCATTTTTGTGAATCTCCCATTAGGGGTAATACATCTATTAGTCAAAACCCCAGAAGTTGATCTTTTTTCCCGCTTCAAGACATGATGATTAATCAACCAATCTTGGGGTAAACTGTTCCGATTGGTTATGTTGACGTTCACTTAATTCTTGTACATAGGAAATGAGATTGAATTCTTTTAACAGCAAATTGGGAAGTTGTTTTATTTCACTCATATAACTATCTGTTTTAGTTCATCAACCCCCAACGATGAATAAAAAAAAAATGGATCTTCATTTAACTTTCTTGCTAGAAAGAAAATAAATAAAAGAGGTGCATTTTTTTTTCTTAACGAATCGCACGTAGAGATATTGATAATACACATAGAGTTAATGGTATTTCATAACTAATTGATTGAGCTGCAGCCCTTAATCCACCTAAAAAGGAATATTTATTATTTGATCCATATCCCGACATAAGAAGCCCAATGGGAGCAAGACTTGAAACGGCAATCCATAAAAAAACACCAATATTAAGATCGGATAGAATAAGGCGATAACTAAAAGGAATTACTGAATAACTTAATAAAATGGATATGACTGCTATGGATGGCCCTATACTGAATAAACGAGTATCTCCTCGAGATGGAAGAATATTTTCTTTGAAAAGTAGTTTTGTACCATCTGCTAGAGCTTGAAGAATTCCCAAAGGCCCAGCGTATTCGGGTCCAATACGTTGTTGTATCCCTGCAGATATTTCTCTTTCTAACCAAACAATTACTAGTACACCTAATATGATTCCTAATACAAGAATCAAAATAGGGACAAGCATCCATATGATCTCATAGACTTCTTTTAAGAATTCCAATCTGGAAAAAGAATTGATAGCTTGTATTTCTGTTGTATCAATTATCATTTCAACGATCAACTTCTCCCATAATGATATCTATGCTACCTAGTATCGTCATAATATCAGCCAATTTCATTCTTTTAACTAATTGAGGAAGAATTTGCAAGTTGATAAAACCAGGTGGTCGAATTTTCCATCTCCAAGGAAAAACACTCTGATCTCCTAGTAGAAAAATTCCCAGTTCTCCTTTTGGTGCTTCGACTCTTACATAAAGTTCTTGCTTGGACAATTCAAAACCTGGAGAAGGCTTTTTACTAATAAATCGATATTCAAAATCATTCCATTCAGGGTCTTTTATTGTATCAAAACGTCGGATTTCTAAATTCTCATACGGCCCCCCTGGAATTCCTTCCAGAGCCTGTTGGATAATTTTTATGGATTCTGTCATTTCACTGATTCGTACTAAATACCGAGCTAATGAATCCCCTTCTTTTTGCCATTGAATCTCCCAATCAAATTCGTCGTAACACTCATAACGATCAATTTTACGAAGATCCCATTGTATTCCGGAAGCTCGTAGCATTGGGCCCGATAAACCCCAATTTATTGCTTCTTCTGCCCCAATAATCCCTATGCCTTCAACTCGTTCTAAAAAAATAGGATTCCGTGTAATAAGCTTTTGATATTCAGTAACCCCGGTTAAAAAATAATCGCAAAAATCTAAACATTTATCTATCCAGCCATGAGGCAGATCAGCAGCGACTCCTCCGATACGAAAATAATTATGCATCATGCGCATACCGGTAGCAGCTTCGAATAGGTCATATATCAATTCTCGTTCTCGAAAAATATAGAAGAAAGGGGTCTGTGCCCCAATATCTGCCATAAAAGGGCCGAGCCATAACAAATGGGAAGCGATACGACTCAATTCCAACATAATCGTTCTTATATAGCTAGCTCTTTTTGGTACTTGAATATTGCCTAGCTGTTCGGGTCCATTTACGGTTATTGCTTCTGTGAACATAGTAGCTAAATAATCCCAACGTGTTACATAAGGCAAATATTGTATAATTGTTCGATTTTCCGCAATTTTCTCCATCCCTCTATGTAAATAACCCAATATCGGTTCACAGTCAATAACATCTTCACCATCGAGAGTAACGATCAGTCGAAGAACACCATGCATTGATGGGTGGTGAGGTCCCATATTGACTATCATAAGGTCTTTTCTTGTAGTTGGTGCAATCATAAGTTTTTTCCCGAGTCATTCTTCCATGCATTGCTGAAATTAAAAAGAAGTTCATCAAAATTTAAATGACTAAGCTCAAATAATGGTATCACGCTTCAAATTAACGAGTTTTGATCTCTCGAATATCCAACTCTCCAATTAATTCTTTATAACGTCCTCTATTTTGTTTTGACAAATAGGCCAGCAGTCGTTGACGTTTTCCCAAAATTTTCCGTAAACCTCTCTGAGACGAAAAGTCTTTTTTGTGCAATTCCAAATGTGAAGTAAGTCTCTTTATCTTAGTAGTCAAACTGAATACTTGAAATTCAACAGACCCTCTGTTTTCTTTGTTTTCTTTTTGAGAAATAACCGAAATGAATGAATTTTTTACCATAAAAAAAATGCCCTCTTCCTTTTTTCAAATATGGATTTTACTGATCAGTAATAATAATGCCATTAATTCGAATGTGGTATATACAATAATCTAATCCAATTTTTTTTTTAAACTCCTATTTTTTTTTGAATTAAAATCAATCCAATTTCAAATTGAAGTTCGATAGGGATAGAAAGGGATTGGTACATTTTCGCAGCGAATAATTTAGATCTAAAATGAAGAAGGTTCTGTTGATTCATTTCGAGACCTAATTGAGACATTATTCATTTCATATTGGATATTAAAATGAAATGTGTGCCATGTGCTCGGTCTATTTCTTTACTTTCATATAACCTATATTATATTAGGTTATAGGATATGATATATAGAAAAAGTATATTATCCACGAATTTTTAATCGTGGATACATTTGTATCCTTAACATACTGAAACGACTTCCATTATTGGTATCAAACCAATAACGATTCATACAAGCTAAATCTTCTAATCGGTAATTAGGCCAAAGAAAGAGCTTTAATTTTATTAATTGATTTTTCTCTCTATCAAGATGGTTTCTGTCATGCGAAACGGGGCTGCTATTTTTTATGTTCTTTCCGTTCCAAAATACTGGATTTATATCTACATCATTTTTCTTCTTTGAATTGAAACAAATTTGAATTCTCAATTTTCTACGACATCTAAAGGATAAAATATTTTCAGGAACAAGCAAATCAAAATCTCTATTTCCAACTATTCTTTGATGTGGTGAAATAGCTTTATCAAAATCATTCTTAGAAACATTTCTTTGTTCTTGGTATTTTTGATTAGTTTGGTGCTTACTCTTATGAACCAACGAAATACCTATGGTTTGATACATAATAAATTGTCCATCATTTTTTCCAGACAGACGAATGGGTTCTATAATCAACATTCCCCTTTTCATTAATTCTGTAAGAGTTAAATTTTTCTGAATTAGCATTATATCCAAACTCATTTCTCTCTTTTGAATCGAGGATATAGTAATTTTTCTCGGATCTATCAGTCTAAGCAGGAGACAATATACCTTGATATTATTGATCATTCTTTGATTCAAAATATCACGCCATCTCAATTGAAAAAGCATATAACGTTTTAGGAACAAATCTAGTTCTGCTTCCGTATTACTTTTGTATTGTTTTTTCTTTTTCCCTTTTTTCATGTCTGATTTTGCATAATTTTCTTGACTATCTTTTTGTTGTGAAAGAACAGGTTTAAGATCTCCTCGGGTTGTGGATTCTTTTTTTTCTTGATTTTGATGATTTTTAGTTTTATTCGATGGCATCAAAAACCTTCCTTTTTGCTTTTCATTGATCTTTTTTTTTTCACTACTATTGTTTTCATTTCTATTCCAATTTAAAAGGAGGAATTTGGTTGGTATAAACCAAGGTTTCGTTTTATATGCATTATAAAGTAACACAAATTCTGGGAAGAACCAAAGTTCCAAATTCGATATGGGACGCTTTAGCATTTTTTCATTCATTCCCATCCAATCAAAAAATACGTTGTGGGAGTTTGTTGAATTGATTTCTGGAATCATCATAAGATCAAAAAACTCTTTTTTAGGAATTGTTTGAGAATAATTAGTATGAATTTTAGGATTTTGATTACTATTGGTATCGATCGTGATCCAGGTGTCAATATGGCCTTTTTGTCTAAGATAAAAATTGAAAATTTTCCAATCAAAATATTTTCTATCGGCCTTTTTTTCGATATATATAATATCAACCTTTCCTAGATAATTATTGATAGGGATGTTACTAAACATATTTAAAAGGGTTGCTTTATGTTTGTTATAAGAAATCTCTTGGTTCTTATTTTTTTGAAACGGAGATCTATAAAAAAAGCCTTCCTTTTTATTTTCATAATAAAGAAATTTATATGATAAAATATCATATCTAGAGTCTTTTTTTAAATTCTCTTTTTGATTATATAATGAATATACTTCAAATTGTTTTTTGGAATCAATTAATTGGTCTTTTTCATATGAATGCCATTTCATAAAATTTTCCTTTTTAGCTATACGACGCTGATGAACTTTATTTCGCCATTTTTGGGGGATTAATCTAGACCATCCGATCTGGGATAAATTGTATTGATACTGTCCTCTTAACCAGTTTTTCCAGTGATTCATGTTAGAACTTGGAAGTTTTTTATCCCCTAATTTCGAATGAATCATTCCTTGTGTTTCAAAATAATCCTTTATTTCAGGCTTAAGAAAAAAGGGTATTCCTTGATATTGAAAAACCGCTTTAAATTTAGACGAGTTACTAACTTGAATTTGTGATAATTTATAAAATACATATGCTTGTGACACGTAGGATAAGTCATAAAACATATATGAATTTGTTTGATTATGATTAATAATATCAAGTGACTTTTTTATAGTCGAAATAAACGTAATTGGATTTGTCTTTTGTTTATTAATTTCTTCTTGGTTTTTTTCATTATTGTCAAGAGATTTATCAATAATTTGTTTTGTTGATTCAAAAAAAAGTTCTGTATTCATTTTCGGAATATTAATGATAGATAAAATTAGATCCGTGTAGATTCTTTCAATGAAAATTTTGAAAAAAGGGGGTAATTTACAAATTAATCGAGCATTTTTTCTTTTGAATATTTGCCATTTTTCGAATCTTTTAGTATTATAACTTCTTTTGTTAGAACTAACATTTATTTTTTGAGTCACTTTTTTTTTATCTTTTGTCATTCTTTCAATTTGATTTCGAATTGTACTTGTTCTATGAGTGAAATCCTTGATTTTTTTTTCGGTCAATGAAGAATTTGTGTAACTCGCAGCTACCATTTCACTAAATGATTCGTGAATTATCTGATTATTGATTATTGAATCTTTTTCTTCTTTCATTTCACTCGATTCATCTCTTTCGACTTTTCTTAATCGAAATAATAAAATTGGATTTACTTTTGAAAGTTCTTTTATTATTTTTTTTAGAAAAATAATACATTTGATAACACATTTTTTTATTTCTTTTGAAACTAATTTTGTTTTTCCTTTAATAACTATTAGAACTTGAAAATACTTCTTTTTTAATTTTCCAATTTTTTTTTCAAGTTCGTTAAAAATGGGTTTCAAAAAAGAAGGACGTTTTCGGGGCGAACCAAAAGGAAATTCAGTTTCCATTCCCCAAACTGTTAAAAAACAAAAATCATCTTTTTCTTTTTTCTTTTTCATTAGATCTTTTTCAGAAGATTGTAATTTCGATTTGTGCCAAGGTTTCAGACAGAAAGGAAATAAGATTTTTATCTGAATACCATCTGTCAACCAATTTTTTGGAAATTCTGTTTCAGATAATGGAACACCATTATAGGTACATTTAATATGCATCTCTCTATTCCATTCTTGTAAATCCTCAGACCATTCAGGAACTTGCAATAGGAATATACGTGCAATATTTTTTGCAATTATCAATGAAGGTAATAGAATAGATTTTCTAAAAAAGGATTGACTTAATAACATGCACCCTCTTATTGGTTGCGCAAATGGAATGGTATCCCAGGCCTCTGCTATATCTATTCGAACTTTCTCTTTTTTTTTGTTCTTCTCTTTTCTTTCTTCTCTTTTTTTTGGTTTATACTCTAAAATTTTGAATGCTTCCCCTTTACTCATCCAATTTCCAAAAATGAATTTAATCAACCCGGAGATATCAAAAGAAAAAAGAGGAGATTTTTCTATTCTGTCTAAAAAGAGAGGGGAATGCACATTTGCTTGAAACAATTCCCAAATAACTATTTTACGTCTTTGAGCCCGTATAGAACCTTTGATTATATCTCGCCTAAAGTCTGATTGTTGTGAATACCGTATCAAAGCCATTTCCTCTGGTTCATTATCCATATTAGTATCCGTAGTATTAGGATCAGTATCCTCTTTGTTAGCAGTAAAAATGACTACCCGTTTACTCTTTCTTGAACGAATTTGATACTCTAATGGTGCCTCTTCTCGATATTCTCCTGATTGGTGTTCTAACTCGGTGATTAATTTGTATGACCATCGAGGAACTTTTTTACTGATTTCTTTTATCCTAATTGATTTTCTGTTAATTTCATTAGGATCAGTTCCAATTTGAGTTAATAAATAGTTTAAATATTTTCTATCAAATCTATTTATTTTCTGTTCAAATTCATGGTAATCCGTATTGGGAATAAGAATACCGTGAATCCGATTTATCTCCAATTTATCTATGAACTTTTCTTTCGAAGCTTTTTTTAAGATTGGAGGTGAAGGATTTTTTTGGATTGTTCTCCGATATGATCCGTTCAACAAAGGATCATACCTTTTTGATAAGTATTCTTTTGTAGAATCATCATTACACAATCGAGTCCTTGTATCGAGTATATTCAAAACACTATATTCTTTGTCTAGAACTTGAATTCGATTTAGAAACTCGTTGTTGAAACTTTTCCCTTTGTGTTTGTTGGTATAAATCCAAGGGTTGTAGAGTTCAGTAGATGAAGATTTTTCGAGTGTAGGGGGGGATATCCTTCGTTTTATCATTTCCAAAAAAATTGATAAACTAGGGGGATAGGTAAAAGAGATTCTTTCTTTTCCATCACTTTGGCATATGTCAAAAAA